TATTCCCATATCTTTTAATGTAATGAGCCTACCCTCTCTTTTTTGTTCCTATTCAAAGATATTGAAACTAATATAATACCAGAATATTAGGATAGGAGGATTCTTCTGACCAGACAAAAAATGTATAATTGTCAGCAAAGTTGTTTCTTTATTTGTTTTTTATTTCATTTCTATTTTTCATAGAAATTAAAGAATATTATAGATTTTTTTATTTCCCATTTTTGTTCCAATATGAAAATCCAAAGAATTCCTCTTTTTTATACATAGGTTGTCGATTTGGCATTAGAAAAAAAGGGCAAGACGACCCATTTTTCTGGTAAATGGTTTCAAATCATTTTATCGATATGAGTGTTGTATATCGTATGAATTACCAACTCTTTTTTTTTACCATTTCTTTCGGTACTTACTTAGTGGTAGAAAGAATACCGTGTTGTGCCTGGACTTCAAACAGTTTAGCTTTAACCATGTGAAAAGTTGCGGAGCATTATTGGTTGATAGAGAATCAAGGTGGATTTACCAATAAGTCACGAAATGCTATGGTTCTTGCATATGATTTCTTAATTTATTCAGAAGTAATTCGTCGAGATCATGCACTTTTTCCTATTTCTATTTAAAATAGAAAAGAAATAAAAAAGAAAGTGCAGCTGGCTGGATCCAACCTATTCTTGAAATACACAACTCGCACACACTCCCTTTCCAAAAAAAATTAACACACCAAGTACTACACTTAGATTTATTGGATTTGTTGCTAAAATATCGGTATTAAACCCGAAACTCCCCGCGGATGGCCAATAGCCCAAGGAAACAAAAAAATCGGTTACATTGTTCATATGCTCTCCTCTTTCTTATAGATAAGACTAACAAAGAACAGAGTTCTTTTTTTATCACCTCGCCCGCCCCCCTTTTGGATTGCATTTTTTTATGAATTTTCTTTTTTTTTAGTTTCCTAAAATAAGAGGATACTTATTAGATTAGGCCCTGGGTCTTACGTCAATTGCGAAATATCTCGTTTGTGGAAACACTCTAAAAAAGGTTTCTATTGTACTAAACTAATAAGCGCGGGAAAGAAGAAAGCGGGCGGATCTGTTAATTCCTCATCCTTAAATCAGTACTTCCCGGGGGGTATTGTCTTAACAACAAATTAAGTAATTGTAGGAGTAAAGTGTTGATAGAATTCGAAGAAGCAAACGGCAAGTCCAAGTTAATAAAATAAGAAAAAAATACATTACATACTTTTTTCTAGGATTAAAAATGAAATTAAACAAAAGGATTTGCGAATAAAAGTGCTAATGCCACGACCAGCCCGTAAATTGTTAAAGCTTCCATAAAAGCTAGACTAAGCAATAAAGTACCTCGTATTTTCCCCTCTGCCTCTGGTTGTCTCGCAATACCTTCTACAGCCTGGCCCGCAGCAGTACCTTGACCAACTCCAGGTCCAATAGAAGCAAGCCCTACGGCCAATCCAGCAGCAATAACGGAAGCGGCAGAAATCAGTGGATTCATGGTAAGTTCCTCGTACCAAAAAAAAGAAATGGTTAATGATACAATCAACCAATGAATTCTTACTTTACTTATTTTCTCACTAAGATCTATTGGATTGGGTCGAAGTAACTAAAAACTCCGAATTGAAATGATAATATTAGGTGAATCGACAGAACTACTTCGATATCTTGTTTTTATTTGAGTTTTTACCTAGCCATAATGGAATTTTTGTAAATCCATATGTATATGGTTCTAGTTATTTATTACATGTCTTTTCTTTGTTTCGAATCACTCTTTCATTCAATTCTTCATTCTTTACTCTTCCATATCTAAGACTAAGAGTTTATCCGTTTTTTTATTCAATCCATAATCACAGATGAAACAGAAGGACTCATATTGGAATCCGTCTAAATGCAGTAGGCTGGAAATGGAAATAATAAATATACTTAATACTGGGTACTGGGAAAATAATTATAAATAATTCTAGTATAGGGGTAGATAATATATGGGGATAGCCCCTACCTTTACCTTATAGAATTAGTGAATATCTAATATCACATATACATTTGTTTATTCTATAACGTAAACAAACCGCCCGCATTTAATATGGAATTGATTGAATCAGAGTCTAGAATTATTCTTCGAAACATATGCAGGGGCTGGACTTACACTGTACTTATTAGATATTACATATATCTAGGTTGGCCCCCTCAATCCATCTTTTTTTTTTACAATTCCATAATATCATCTACTTTCTTCCTACAATGCTAAGTCGTATATACATATGTTTTGTATCTATTACCCCCCCGGCTGAGTGATTATTTGGAACCATACATGAATTAGAATTAGGATAAGCTTAAAAAAAAAGACTACTTCGAAAGCTAATCAATGATGACCCTCCATGGATTCGCCTATATAAGCCGCAGCTAAAGTTGCAAAAATAAGAGCTTGAATACCACTTGTAAATAATCCAAGAAACATAACAGGTATAGGAACTACTGAAGGTACTAAAGAAACAAGAACAACAACTACTAATTCATCCGCCAATATATTCCCAAAAAGTCGAAAACTAAGAGATAAGGGTTTTGTGAAATCTTCTAGGATGTTAATTGGTAAAAGTATTGGAGTCGGTTGAATATATTTCCCGAAATAACCCAATCCCTTTTTGGTAAGACCCGCATAAAAATATGCCGCTGACGTGGGTAAAGCTAAAGCAACAGTAGTATTTATATCATTCGTGGGCGCAGCTAACTCCCCATGAGGTAACTGTATGATTTTCCACGGTAAAAGAGCGCCTGACCAGTTAGAAACAAAAATAAAAAGGAACATAGTTCCAATAAAGGGAACCCAAGGGCCATATTCTTCTCCAATCTGAGTTTTGCTCAAGTCTCGAATAAATTCAAGGGTATATTCGAAGAAATTCTGGCCGTCGGTCGGAATAGTTTGTGGATTCCGAACAACTATGATGGCTGAACCTAATAAGATAGCAATTACGAACCAAGAGGTAATAAGTACTTGGGCATGGATTTGTAAACCTCCTATTTGCCAATATAAATGTTGGCCTACTTCGACACCCGATATATCGTATAACCCCTTGAGTGTTTTAATGGAACATGGTATAACGTTCATATTGTCCTCTGACAGAAATCGAACTTCAACTAAAAAAGGAATTATTTTGATTCAACCATCTCTTTCTTAACTCACCTACTTTAATGATTAATCGTATATTTAGGATACCAAAAAATCACATAACATAATATCAATATCCCCATAGTCCTTTTTATCTTTATCTCTTTTTCAAATTTAAAAATAATAAAATAACCGATCTAATAAATCTATCGAGCGGGTTCCAAAATACAAATAATGAATTTATTTTATTATTCTTAATCATAATCAACGATTTCTTATATAGCTAGAACGACCCTCGCAAATTGCGAATACTAATTTGTTAAGAATGAATCGAATTGAAGCTATAGCGTCGTCGTTGGCTGGAATCGAAATATCTGCGAGATCGGGGTCACAATTAGTATCGATTAAACAAATGGTTGGAATCCCTAAAATGGCGCATTCTCGAAGAGCCGTATATTCTTCTTGCTGATTAACAATGATTACAATATCAGGTAATCCCGTCATATATTTGATTCCACCCAGATATGCTTGCAAGGTAGATAATTTTCTCTTCAACATTGCTGCATCTCTTTTTGGGAGACGGTTGAGTTTCCCCATCTTTTGTTCCGCTCTTAAGTCCCTGAACTTATGAAGCCTCGTTTCCGTAGTGGACCAATTTGTTAACATACCACCGAGCCATTTTTTATTAACATAATGACACCGAGCCCCTATTGCAGCTGATGCTACTAAATCTGCAGTTTTCTTTTTGGTACCAACGATTAAAAAGTTTTTTCCTTTACTTGCTGTATCAAAAACTAAATCACAGGCTTCTGATAAAAAACGAGCCGTTCTAGTAAGATTTATAATATGAATACCTTTACGCTTTGCAGAGATGTAAGGGGCCATTCTAGGATTCCATTTCCGAGTACCATGACCAAAATGAACTCCTGCTTCCATCATCTCTTCCAAATTGATGTTCCAATATCTTCTTGTCATTTTCCCACACGCTTCCTCTTTGTTTAACAAAGAAACTAAGGTACCCTGAAATAAATAATTGTTCCGACGGAACCTTCGACCGTGGATTGGCCGTTGATACACGGACCAAACCATTAATTTATTTGAGTTACTTATTTAATTTATTATTTATTTATTACCAAATCAATAATCGGACCAGATGGTTAAAGTAAAAAGAATGAATCTCTTCTTAGGAATCATTAAATCGCGTAAATGATTGTTATGATGCCTCATGGAAATTGTTTGGGGCGAAAGAACAAAATAATTCTCTATGGTGTAACAAAATATCTCTCGTTTCCAATTCGAATAGATTCTTCCTTTTGATTTCCAAATAAATGTTTTTGTCTTGTCTTGATGAACGGTGCACTAATTTTTGGAACCCGGTACCAACAGGTATAATCCCCCCCAGAACAACGTTCTCTTTAAGACCTTTCAACCAATCAATGCGACCCCGTAAAGCAGCTTTTGTTAAAACTCGAGCGGTTTCTTGAAAACTCGCCTCAGATATAAAACTTTGAGTATTCAGAGATGCCCTCGTTATTCCCAATAAGATTGCCCGATAACCGACTCCTTCGTCTAAAGCACGCCCTGCTCGTTCCGCTCGCAACAATCCGATTAATTCTCCAGGCAAAAAAACATTGGACATTCCAATTCCATCTTCTGAAACCAATACTTTTGATGTTATTTGACGTACAATGATTTCTATATGTCTATTATGGATCTGTACCCCTTGAGAGCAATAAACCCTTTGAATCTTATTAACCAAAGAGATACGACTTTGGGCTATGGTTAGCTGAGCCCCAATCAAGAATCCCCAGGGGATTCCAAGAATTCTTGGTATACGTTCGTTCCAACTTTCAACTCTCTTTTCGAGGTTCATCGATATTGAATCAATTGAACGGACTTCTAAGACTTGTTCCACTTTTGGAAGACCCTGCGTTATGTCACCAGATCTTGATTTTTCATATATAAATGTAACTAATGTCTCCCCTTCATAAAGGATTTCCCCATAATGGCCATGAACGGTTGCTCCCGGGGTAGCCAAATGGGGCTTAGCCAATCTTATAACTAAGGAGTCAATATGAATAATTATAATTTGACCGGATTTTTTTATGTGTGGTCCGTATTTGAATAGACACACATTTTCACAAATAAATTGTCCAAGGTTAATTCTTGTGAATGCCTCTTCACAAGAATCGTGATGGAGAAAACACCAATTCAAATAGAATGGATGCAAAATGATGTTACTGCATGGATCGGGATTATAATTATAAACCCGCCCATTTTCATCCATTAAACAGTATTTTAGTGCTTGAAGCATTTGGAAAGTCTGTTTAAAATTGTCAAGTAAAAAAGATTTCTTTAACAAGATCTGATTATGAGTTAATAAATGGTAAAATGAATAAAAATTGGCTATTTTAGGTACAATAGTACCTAAGGGACACAACAAACCCCTAATTGAAATTAGGGAATCCCCCTTCTTTGTCACATTGTTATATTTCAAACCATTGAATGGACCCATTCGAAGACAATTGGATGATGACAAAATTATGAAAGATTGGCATTCTTTATTTTGATTCAATAACGTACCAACACTAATAGTTCCTTGATGTTGGGTAAGTGATTGAATCTTCGCCTTGGACTGAAAGGAGTTGATATTGGTGCGATCTAATTCCTTTTCGGAAATCAATCCTGAACCGACCGTATGATACCTTTTTCCACTATACAAAATAGTGGACTTGGTTAACTCAATTCTTATGAAATCACGAATTAGACCATCTGCCCTTATCTCAACAAAGGAAGCACGAACTTCTTTCAGAGAACCGTTTTGCTCTTGGTCCCAATTCAATACTAAGCAAGTACGAACTAATTGAATACTTGTGTGATATATTCCTCGAATTGACTTGCCATATCCATAAAGGATATAATTGACAACTCTAAGTTGGACATTATCCTTTTCCTGCAAGAGATCCTGGGGGAAAAGTGTTGCTAAATTTATCCCATCAGCTATTTCATATGTGACTACGGGCCGAACCGAAACAAAATACTTTTTTTTGGTAGGTGTGATCCGTTGAACATAGATCCAATTTTTCCATTTTTTGGATTCCTTAGGATTTTTTTTTCTCGTGCTTGGTGGTACCAAAATACCACTGTGTCTGGATATCTTATCTGTTTCCCCGGGAAAATGAATATCTCCAGAAAAGATTTTCAGTTCAATACTTTTTTTTTTTCTCTCTACTCGGACTAATCCGCCTACTCGGCTTCTTGTATTTAAAGCAAGTCGTGTATCTACTCCAATGATAGTATTGTTCCGAACCATTATGTGCGAGGATCCGGGTAAAATATGCACTTCTTCGGGAATGAAAAAAAACCGATCTACTCTCATTTGGTTTTTCAGACTAAATTCTTTTGCTCCTCGATACTCAATCAAATCTTCTTTTTTTACGACGGAATCTACCTCTACGATCCCATATTTAGTAATTCCCGAACTGTTTCTTCTGTATCGTGGGTCATCAAAATAAGCAAGAATGCTATTTATACGCAAAATACCATTTATGGGTATTTCAATTGAAATACCAAAACAAGTTATCGGCTCTTTCCCCCGCCCTTGATCATATTGTATTGGGATGATGAATCTATTTCTTCGCCTTTTCGCCAAAAAATAAGAATTCTCTGGGAGCATAGAAGGATTTAGGAAATTCCAATGACCTTTACCTTTGGATATGATTCGATCCGATATTGAATAGACAAGAATTTCTCTATCTTTTTTACTAGAAGTATCCAAAAATTTCTGCCTTATCCGATCATTAGTCATTGAAGGGTCAGAGATATATTTGCCTTCGCCAGAAAACGAATGAACATTCATTTGATCCTGATCCTTGTGGAGCGAGAAAGACACTATACTAGACTCGCGTGGACCTCCTGCTAATATCCATAAATGGCTTGTTTTTGGTAATAGATGAACATTACCATATGTATATTCGGGTGCATGGTAGACATCGGTACTCCAGTGCATTTCTCCCTCTGATTCAGAAAAAATATGTTTTCGAACCCTCTCTTTAAAATGAAAAGTGGATGTTCCAGAACGAATCTCAGCAATCACTTGTTCTGATTCCACATATTGATCATTTTGAACTAAAATCAAACTCTTTGGTGGAATATTCACATTATGTATAATATCCCGACTCTCAATAGTTACATACAAGTCTATAGAACATAAAAAAGCAGGGTGCCCGTGACGGGTACGCGTGGGATGAACCAAATCCTCATTGAATTTTATTTTTCCATTAGAAGGAGCTCGCACATGTTCGGCAGTACCACCCGTGAATACTCCACCGGTATGAAAGGTTCTTAATGTTAGTTGAGTGCCTGGTTCCCCAATTGATTGACCCGCAA